CAGGAAACCAAAACAAGAACATGAGAACTTATAGAGTCGTTTTTTCAGAATAGATGGGCGGGAGAGATCAGTGTTTGGTTAGAGTGCAGGGCGGTGTACGAGCCGGGGCGAAATCCGTGCGATTGCCTATTGATTCTAGTTCCTAGATTGATGCGAAGCCTGGCCAGCTTTATTAGTAGTCAGTCTGAAAGTCGGCGAATACAAAAATGCACGAAAAGAGATGGAACCCCTCTCCTCTTCTAGCGAACATATACCTAAACGAACTGGACAAATGGATTACGAACCGAATTGGGACCAATCTCCGATATGCACGGTACGCGGATGACCTCACCTTTGGATGCCACTCGAATCGAAGAATCCTATATGCTGCGGCAAGAGCCCGGAATACTATAATACGGCCTGTCAGTGGTTGGATTTGAAGCTTGAGGTTCAGACCACGAAAGAGAAGACTACGATCTTGGCTTGGGAGTGGACTGGCGGGCTCCGCGCTCGACAAACAAAAAGGGTAAGTGAACCCGCCTGAATAATGGGTGCATAGCATAGAAAGAAAGGGGGCCCGATGCACCGCCAGGCGAAAGAGAACTGCAGAGCTGGTCTTGTATTGTAGTCGGCATTCTAGAAGCGGTAGCTTCCGCGCTGCCTTCCTTTATGACCGACTGGGGCTGTTCACCTTTTGTTAATAATATTTAGGAAAGCCCTTTCTTTTTTAATAAGATTTCCTATGCGATATAGAAGAGGCGTTTACAAAGGTAACAGATAGGTTCACTTTGGAAAGACTACGTATATCAGCGTTGACAAAGGTAACTGAGGGAACCGAAGGTTTCTTTTGAAATGGGGATACTCTCAAATAGGCGTTGACAAAGTCACCTACCGGTTACCTTTGCGTCGTAGTACTATTAAGAAGTAGCTGTACAATAGAATGCCGTTCGCTCCTTCAATAGTAGTACTTAAGTAGCTCTCGCAACAGGCTCTTTTTGCATCCTTTCATTGCGCATAGGTTACTATATGTCACATGGACATACTTTGCTTACTTCTACTGTATACTTGCATGCTGGTATATGGCTTTCCTGGTAGACTGCATACTGGAAAAAATGAGAATACTCTAATTAAGGCATGCATGCTTCGCTTACTGTATAGCTTGCTAGCTTAGTAAGCATACTGGCATGGCTAGTCCATTTGTGGCTAGGCTTGTAGAAGCGAGCGAGTCGCTTAAGGCTAGCTAGCTGATAGTAAGCGTAAGCTCACCTGGGCTGGGAAGAAAGCTCTTCTGGCGACTAGCTTCTAGTCTGAATTCTTTTGTTTTTTTGTTATAGAGCCTTTTTTTTTCACCCGTTTTTTGCCAAACCAACCCTGTTCGCCTTTTGAATCAAAGTAGGTCGCGAGCTTTATTAGTAGTCAGTCATTAAGCTTCTTCTGTTATAGAGAGCTTACAGTTGTTAGTCTTAGTATGGCATTCTGGGGGGAAGCAAAGCTTCTACGACAAGTCGCTTCTAGAATGCCGACTACTAGGGGGGCCGACCACTACATAGAGCGCCTATCGGATCGGCAGGCAATCCCCAGTCATACCAGGTGGCATGATGTTCTTTATAGACGCTCAGCCCATGATCGTAGAAGTCACCATCAATAAAAAGTTATGATGTGGCCCCAACCGAAACAGGCAGACCAGACTACGCGAGCTTTAACTTAACACGTGATTGTACGCTCGCCTTTTAACGTAACAGCCACCTGAACAGGAAGAAGTCAGAGAAAGTATGTATAGAATAGTAAAGAAAGCAATGTAAATAGGAAGAATAGAACGCAATAGGTGACTTGGAGCACATCTGTATTGGTTGGCTTGACTTTTGTAGCTGGAGCTGGAGCTGGCAAAGGCAAGTCAGCTAGGAACCAACCGGACCAGGCAAGTCACCGAACGTCCTTCTGTAGTTGGGTATTCCTTCAAAATAAGTAAACCTCCCGATCTTGCTAGCGGGGAGGTTTAGTGTCCTCGACCAGCAACAGAAAGAGGAATTCCATAAGGACAACCGGAACTGGAATATTATGAACCACAGAGCTTTGTCTTGGTTTGTATGCTCGCCATGGGGTTGTTTTACTCTGCTCTTAAGGGGGATTGGTAGCTCTTAATGGGTTGGACTACGCGAGCCTTATGAAACTATGCGAGCCAAGGACTCTAGCAAACGGACAACAGAACTCAAATCGATAAAAGGAATGGCGGGAGGATAAACTTCAACGATAGGCGGGGAACCACTAGTAGATAGATATTCGAACTACTGAAGTAGCTAACAACCCCGTTCTTTAGTTCTATAAGCAAGTGCATGAGACTCTTTGACTTTCAAGCTCCGAAGAAGACTGAAACTGACCCCACTTTAATTGACCAGTAAGTGATACTTGAAGTGGTAGGGCAGGTTCGCAGAATGACCGATGGAACCAACTGAATCCGCTCTCGTGACATGGCTGATATAAATAGGGGTTCGATCTACCACTTTGTTTGGGGAAAGAGATGAGCAAGAAAAATAGCCTAGCACCCGCCTCTCAATCAATTGATTCCGGAGCAAGCAGCTCTACTCCATCTTCTAATGCCGAGCCCCTCCAGCTACCAATAACCAGATAGAACCCTGAGATAGCTATAACTAGGATCTTTCAAGGCCCCTGAAGGTATGCCATTCATTGGAACCAATCCGGGGCATCTATCCGATCGAAGGTGGGCTACGGAGCTGTATCTAAGCAATCGAATTCCACTCCTTCCGCTCATCGATCTCGTTCCCGTGGACTGGGATCCATCCAGGCCCCGGCGATCTAGCATCAACAAAAGAAGGAACGGGACTAGGCCCACCAACTGCATGACCTGGGTCTCTATCCGACGATCGAAGGGCTTTTCTTTAATTCCCTCTCCAGCAGGACCAGATCTTGGATACAAAGAAGGTGAGTCCAGGTCTCTTGCTCCAAGGCATTCGTGTCTAGACGGAAGCTGAGGCGTAACTAGAGCTATCAATCGGTGGGAAGGAAGTGGTAGCGAAGGACTGAATTCACCCGTCTGGGGCGACCGATCGAGGGAAAGAAGCACCAAGCGGCCACCAGCTTTCCAAAAATAAGGGGAGATCCTAACTATTAATCTATCTCTCCATCCCCTGGATCAAGGAACCTATTTGTATCTATTCGAAGCCCAGCAGCCCCACAGTCCTTCGATTCGAAGAGAGGGCCCCTATCAATGGGGTGGGTTGGGGATAATAAAAAGGGTTCCAGATTTAGAAATGACGATGGGATCTCCATCAATGAAAACTCCGCTTTCTTTCCCAGGTGAGTCTCGATGCATCTCTTCTCTTCTGGCTCCTAGCAATCTGTTTATTTGGATGCTTGCCTTCTATCGTTGACTTCCCACCTTTCTTTCTTTCTGATGTTGTCACTAGAGCCATAAAGATTCCATCTTCTGGGCAGAGCAATTCCTTAAAATCTCGATTCACAAGTAAAGAAAAAAGGATGCTAAAATCGGATAAGAAGAAACTATTCTGGCCAACTACATTGATCTTAGGCCACGACCAAAACCATCTTCAGCTGGATAGGTTAGGCGTCGCAAGGCTGGCTCGAGCTTTTGCTGTTGAACAGGTCGTTGGACCATATTTGGTTTGATCATACATAGGACCTTTCGCTTGGTCCAGGGATTTCCCTTCAGTCCTGAGCATCTCCTCAGCAGCCCGAAACATACGACCATCTTCTTACCCCGAAGGGTTAGTTCACCCGCCTCTATACGCACGCTTTTACCCGTGAGGAATGGGAGAAGTGCGATAAATAGAGGGAAGGGCTTTTGTACATCAGCACTCTTTGCAAAGGCCTAAACTGGCTAAAAAAAAGGGCTCTTATCGCATCTTATTGACTCAAGATTGGCTCGCCTCTTTCCGCTCGCTGGTCTCTACTCCATATATAAACTATAAAGAGAGATCTTCATTTTCTTGTATATTATATAAGGATAGGAGCATCTTCTTTAAGTCAACCTTAACGAAGGCCCCATCCGTCGGCGCTCTTTCGCCGTTGCAGCACTGCGTTTTAAGTACAGAAAAGCATGACTTAAAGTAGGCCTTGATTCCCTATAAAGGATCATTTTCGTGTCTTAAATGCCGCTATTCTTTATTATACTCATTGTTGAGCCATCTTGAACGGGCTTTATGAATCCTGCTTCTTCTTCTCGTTTAAGAGAGCGATGGCACTATCCAAAGATAGGGCGGAGCGGGGAACAATGTAAGCTTAATGGAACTGGAAGAGCTACTTAAGTGACTGTTGTTATGGAACGTAGAGCTGTTGGTAAATAAATGTAGTTGCTGCTGTGGGAACGGCCGTTGGTGTAATTGGTAAATATAGATGTTCTTGTCCTAGTCGTTAAGAGAGTGAGGAAGGTTACCTCAGGTGAGGTAAGCGTGCGAACGGAGAACATAGAAACAAAGAGTGAAACCGAAGGGCTGTTCTTCACTGACTAGGTCATTACGCTTCCATCATCAAGCTAAAGAGCAAGACAGGGTGGGAATAAGAAGGAGAACCAATTCAGGCTTAGTTTCTGCAGATTCAGTGCCATGGTCGGAGGGAGAGGGAAGCGGGTACTCCTGTTGGACTACTTTAAGCGCGGATCGAGTATGATTATTAAGTCTCTTTCACTTGAAGCTAGAGAAAGCAACCACTTTCAGCGAGACTCCTATTAGGCTTCCGTCTAGTAGCATCCGTTCCGTAGTTAGCTTGGCTTGTTTGCTTTGCCTCCGTTCCTCTCTCTAGGTTTGCTCCGTATCGGGCAGAAGCAGGCATTCCAGCGCACTCTTTCGGCTTTATTCAATCTAGGAGAGAAGGAAAAGAATAGGGAGCACCCTTGCTAGTTCTATAAGATGCAGTTCCAAATACACTAGTTTAAAGGGCATAGCCAAAAGCATTCCTTCCTGTTCCATCTCCTTAGCCACCATCCCGAAAAGTCTCCCTTCCTATCCCAGCTTCTTTCCCAGCAAGCATTCCAGTTGTTCCTACATTTTATGATGTTCCAATAATCTTTTTGTTATAACAAACATCTGCATATTATCTATTTATGACGCATAAGCAAAAGCACCAGAGACCGGAGTAACGGGAAAGCCAAAAGTAATCTTCTCGCATTCTGGGATGTTATTGACTATCCCTCACTTAGGTGGGTTCAGGTACCATTCTATTGCTTGCTACCTATGCTTATACCATAGCCCCTGTCTCTACTCCCTATGATGGTGGTGAGGATGCTACTTCCACTCTAGCTGATGAAGCTATTTTAACAAGGTAAACTCGAAATTTGGATTACGGCACATCTTGCTTATATAAGCAAGTAAACTACCTTACGCTATGCCTTTACAAAAGCACCAAGAGTAGCTACTCCGACAAGAGCAGAAAAGGCACGTTCATAGATGAGAAACTCGAGATAGTCAAAAGCTGAGAAGACGGGGGTAGTTGCTGAGAAATGAACCTCGAAGACAGCTAAAAAGCACCTAAAGTCTAGTGAACCAAAGGTCCAAACCAAGAGTTCGGATGCGGAAGATACTGGAGATGGAGATGAGAAGTCCGGAGACGGGGTGATTAGCCGTAGATAAAGAGATTCGAGCCAGTCGTGGTAAAACCTGTAAATTGGATCTTTGACAAGATGATCCTTGCAAAATTGCTTTCTGTAGCACAAGACGTCAGCTCGCTGCAGTAACTCATCCGTTTTCTTAGTGCGAGAAGTAGACTTCCCCATCCAACCAGCTCCCCGGTGCCACTACGAGGAGGAGAATTCGAGACTTTTCACTAGAAATGGGGCCCAACCCAATGATCTATAGTACCATTTACTCCAAAAGCGCTGCCCAAGACCTTTCAGCTAAGCTATGGTCTACCCCCGCGATCTATGAGCCTATGGCTGTACCGACCGCAAAAGAATAGAGCTCTCCAACTCATATGGTTAGGGACCCTTGTTTCAATATTCATTCTCCAGATGGTATAAGTAAACTTCGACCTTGCCAACATACCTGTAGTAGGCAGGGAGCGCTACAGCACCACTTAGCACTCACTACAGAATATCTGCTTACTTGCTTACTTGTTGAGGAACTGAAGTCGATGCAGACATAGACCTATTACACAGACCAACTAAGACTAAAGGCGTAGATAATGGCCGAGACCAAGTAGAAAGACAAGACAAGAATGCGGTGAGAGTCGCACCGCTGCAGAGCCAGACAAGATGGATTTGGGTTAGGAGGCGTGATGAAGAAGACGACTTTTCCACAAACCACAAGGAGCGAGCATAGCCAAAAAGAGGCTGTAAGTAGGCCTAGAAGGGCCAGGAGTAGATAGGAGCATATCTTTCAGTTCGAGATCGAAATGAATCACCAGAGGCAAAGGCAGTTGACTAAGTGGATCCAGTCGAAGAAGCAGCTTCTGTACCACCACTAACATAAGCATCCTCGCCAGATACAGGTACATCGCCCCGTATCGGGATTGGGACGAATAGCCAAGAAAGAGTTGGTTCGGGAGAGTTTCGGATGATCTTATGTCCGTTACGGTTGGCCCTATCTTTGGAGAGTGCCTTACCTCCACTCACTCGTCAATTCATTAGTCTCCAACTCAAATGAGGGGAGTAGGGTTGACTCCGGTACCTCCTCCTAAAGGAAATGAGCGACATCTTGTACGATGTACGTCCTGGCCGCTTAGACAATCTTTTTCTTGATAAATAGCCGGAAAGAAATACAATAGAAAAGATGAAAAGGGGCGAAGCCCTAGACACTTCTTTCTTTAGTAGCCAAGCTTGTATTAAGATTAATGCCTTTCCTTCCTTGTCGGCGATATTGGCTTGGGTAGATTGGTTGACCTTGCTTTCTGCTATGCCTGAGATGGTATCCTTTGTTTGGGCGGTATGCTTTCGGGTAGTATGGTTTCTGTTCTGATAGTCAATTTCTTTAGGCGCCTATTTGATAAAAGAACTTTCTCTCTCCTGCAAACTGAACTCCTTAGAGGATGGGATATGATTAAGGCCAAAGAAAGCTGTCCAATCGCTTCAATCACAGCTATGTCAATTTTCTGAGATCTTGCCCTCTCCTGCACCTGGGACTATATTTACTGCGCTTTGATCTGCCGATGATGATTTACCCAAGTGCTTTGCTGCCACTTCTGAAGCTAGAGACCTAACTCCTTGAAGACCCTGTATTACTTGTCTTTGTTGACAAGGAAGGTTAGTATGAATTAAGTTGGCATGCTCCTGACACTGAAAACATTTTCGCACATGTTGGCAGCAGTCGCTTTCCATTGTTGACCAATCCAATAGAAGCCCATACGCAGAATCTTCTTTGCTAGCATATGGCCGTTCGTGTGGAGACCACAAGCTCCCTCGTGTACATCCCTCATGACTTTATTAGCTTCCTCGGCCTCAACACTCTTCTAATCTAACGATCTCAGCAAGAAAAAACGTGACTAAGGCACAACTTCGCGGTAGTACGCTTATCCGTTGCTTGTTCCATCACGAGATGAAAAACAGGCCTTCTAGCCTACTGGTGGTAGACACTTAGACCTAATGGCCATTTTGCCGGTTAGCTTACTCTTATCGGTCAAGCGGCGGGTATAAGCGGAAGTAAATAGCCTTATGTCGTATCGCAAGAGAATACCCTACCGGCGCAGCCCTAACCTACCGTTGAATGAGACGAACTATGGATACAAAAATCAGGGATCTCTTGCTATTACCGCTTAAGTGGTCAGGACCAGGATCGAACGAGACAAAGCAATTCGGGCGGATGATATAGGGCAAAGCTCTTTCACAGTGATCAAGGACTAGCCAGATCTAAAGTGAGCCTACTGCTGTCAACCAATTTATGCATTTTGCTTGCTTGAAGACCGTACTTACGGAACTAGAAAAATCAATGAAATGATTCAAAAATCCGGTTGAGAGACCACTCACGCAACGTAGCCGGTCTAGCAGCGCCCTTCTTCCGTTTTGAAGCAGTTTACTGGGCCAGCCGTATCGTGCAGGAACGCTCACCGAACTCTTTGTTTTTTGGCTTCATCCCGACCTCATATACGTAATGGCTTTAGTACGATTCGCACACATAGCTGCTTCGTTTTAGTGCAAGGGGAGCATAGCTCCTCTAGCGATTGAGTTCCCTGTCAGGTAGCTCTCCGCTATGCCTAGTGGGTGCTCTCTTATCCGGCCGGTGAGTTATAGCTCCTATGCGCCTGTTGTCAGAGTAGCCTGCCTTCACTCCTGAACTAGACTCAACTGAGTGCGCCTATGATAGGATCCTGCTACTAAGGAAAGGACTCTAAGAGTAATACCTGATCAAGCTTGCGATCTAAAGAAAGTGAAATTCTGGTCGAAAATCCAGTCTATTTGAGAGACTCTTTCAGCTTCCATCTAGAAGAGAGCTTGAACACGCCTTTAGCCCATAGAGAGTGATTCCAGGAAAGGGCAGAGCTGCTAACCTTAGCATCAGCAGGAGATAGAGAAGGGCGCTTGACCAATAGCCCTTGCGAGCCTTACCGTATATTGGAGCCTAGACCGAAGAGAGTAGATGCGCTATTTAGAGTAGATGTAGATATGCGCTATATTAGGGGGGATATAGACTAGAAAAGTCCAAGACTACTATACTAATGGCTTGGCTAATGGAAGAACTTAGTCTAGCTCTATTACATATGATGAAAGAAAGCAGCATAGCAAATGATTCTTTAGCTAATGAGATTCACACTCATTCACCAGGAAAGAGAGATTGGGGCATTCGGGAAATGCTTCAAATGGATACCTGCTTACGCTTTCGATACGGGAGGAAGCCTTGGATAAAAACCTCACTCCCGATAGAATAGAGAATCTAATCAAGTTAACATACCATAACCGTAGGTAGAGCAGAGGTGAATCTTCAACCAACCTATGCCTATGTCAGTCAAGCGCAAGCGTTTACCACCTCCATTCTACTCGGGCCAGGGGTGTGTGGGATTCCGCTAGAGGAATTTTGCCTATTTCATTCATTACCGAGAAGCATTGACTAACACTGACGCTTTATAATAGTAGTATGCTTCCTTCCGGCGTTCCAGAAAGGAAGTGGCTTCCACTCTTAGTCGAGCTTGGGAGAGATGGGGAACAGAAACGAAGGAAGGAAATACCAAGCCAAGAGGGTAATCAGCTGTGTAAAGGCTAGTGTTACAGTTAGCGGGCAAGCTTGGGACACAGACTCATTTATACAGTCTGTAATAACTAAAAAGGTTCCCCCAAAGCGAGGACTTCATCAACTGAAAAAGCGCGGGCGGGAAGGCAAAGAAAGGTTTAAGAATTCCTCAATAAAGGACGGAAGAGAGGACTCGGTTAGCTTAGCTCATATTCATATTGGAAAGGGTGGAACTTAGCCCATTCCTGCTTGTTGATCCCCTTTTTTCCCTTATTATCCTACTCGCTGGTCTCACTCTCCATCCTACATTCGCCTAGCTACAGGAGTTACTAGAAGCTACTATCACTCATTCACTCTTAGGGGTTTAAGAATTCCTTATTCAACTACCAGTACAGAAAGGAAATAAAGCTACCATCATCCTTTGCTGGTGACGCTGCTAAAGTGTCCCAACCCAAGGGTTCTAAGAGGAAAGTCTATGCCAGTACCACCAGCTGCATAAAAGATGGATGAAGTTTTTGAGACACTACTTCCTAGGGCTACCTTCTCCTTGTTAGCGCAGTGCGGTCTCCTAGCTCCGCCTGACCATACATAAGGCTTTATCGGTTAATATAGTAATAGAGCGGGCCTAAGATTGCATGAAGAAGTAGAAAGCTTGCCCTTTTCTATAATGTAAGTTGATCACTACGGGGGCGCCAACCCCACGCTTTCTAAGAGTGAAGTCTATGGATAATTAAACCCACGGCTAACTTCTTATGCAGCTAGGGTAGGGCAGTCTATCTCCTAGCTCCGGAATGAGCAGTCCTCTTTGCTGGTTTGAAATACCTAAATAAGCGGGTTTGGGGCGTAGGATCGAAATGCATCCCCCTTGCCTGGTGATCCCAGTTGACCACAACCCGCGGATCCATTAATGGGAGGATAGGAACGTATCCTACTGAACAACTTTGGACTTACGAAAAACGGTCTTCATAGAGATCCTCCTCTTTTCCTGCCAAGGAAGATAGTAATGCCTTTCTTAATCCTCTATGTGAGTCAGTCATTGGGTGATCTCCTGCCTCTGGATTTTCTACCAAAGAAAGAAATGGGGACATATGAACTCAAGTCAAGACCCGGCCCTTCTTTCCTTCTAGCGAGTGTGCTATCCCGTGTGCCTATCTACTGATTATTAAGTAGTTTCCTCGAAGCTGGGTCACTCCGAGGCCATTCCACGAGGTAATCCCGTCTATCCCTCCATTGAGGTACATTACATTCACGAAACTCCTCTAACAACATAGAGCTCTCAAAAGAGAAACTACAGGCATGTTAGCCCTTACGCTCCTCCCTCTGGCAAGAACTAACAGCAGACAGCTGCAATCCATATATAGGAAGATAGCTTCACCTCTGGAAAGTAGCCTTATCTTCCTTTGGGTTTGGGTCTCACCCCTCAATCTCATACTAGCTAGTGAAAACAAGAAGCCTAGAGACCTTATGAAACTAATAGTCAACGAAGGAGACCAAGCGCTAAGCTACTCACCGAGCGGGAAGAGCTATTGGCTATCGTTCCGAACAGTCGATCTATCCATAATAGATACCAAAAGGCACCTACGAATGACAACTAAAACTAGCGCCCGAAGCATCTGATAGTGCCATGGCAGAGCCTCCTACTTGCTTGTCGGACCGGGCTTGGCTTGAGGGTTTGACCCCTTTATTGGCGGAGTGACGGGGCACTTTTTTCCAAGAAACCACAGGGGAAATAGTTCATCTTGACAGACTGAACCCCTTCATCCGGATCTGGCTATCCGGGGGAACTACAAGCACAGGAAGGAAGGGAAGATACAGACTAATCAATAGCAAGACAGAAGAAGGTACGCTCGTACCTATAGCAAGGAGAAAGTGGTAAAGTAATAGTTATGTTGATTCAAAGCAATCCATCATCGCTAGCTTACTGCAAATCATACATTCCCTTCTGTCTTTGCTTGATATAACCCTAAAAAGAAAAAGCAAAGGAAACTATTAGACGTTACTCCGGAGGGTGGTCGTAAATCAAGACAAAACAAAATAGATTGGATGGTAGCTAGGAACTAACAGCGGCAGCTGCAACCGATATATCAGCTGTTTTAGGAGCTCTTGTTTTATCCGCTCTTTGCCTGTAGCTAGTAGGAAGCTAGGCATAAGACGCAGACGCTAAGATGCAGACTCTAGGTGCAGCTGCTTCTTTGGTCTCGTCTTCTCTCTAGGTTTATAGCAAGCTCTGACCTCGGGTTTCCGCTTCGCTCGGGGTCAGGAGGCCGGGTACTCGACCACTTCAACTCGAGCTGTTGAATGAAGCAGCTGCTGTCGGCGAGCCCGCTTCGCCCGCGCGCGGGTAAGGATGCCTGCACCGATCCAGTGTGACTGATATTCATTCTTTGCCTGTTAATTCTGAACTACTTGTCAAGATGAGGGCTCTCTTTTCCTTTGAAGGCGGGTCGCATGCACCAGGAAACTGCCGCCTTGTAACAGAGGATTTCTTGCTGGGCGAAGGTCAGTCCGATAGCGAGTACAAGTGGAATTCTAGCCGCTTCCAAGTGCGTAGCGAAGGAAATCGAAGCTTATCTATCACTCTAAGAAGAAGGGGCAGTCCCCCTCACAAGGAATAATCATCAGCAATACGAAGTAAGAGTGGCCTCTTATAAGGTTAGGAATCTGAGCATCAAGGAATGCAAGCTGGAACCATGCCGCAGTGCTCTATAGCTATATTTATAACTATCCTTTTATGCATCAGGACAAGAACTACGACGAGAAACGGCCGGAGGAAGCTCTCCAAAACGGGGGTAACCCTCATATGAAGGAGAGAATAAAAGATTTATTTAATTGATCGCATGAACCAGAACGCGAGGCATTCCAAGGACCTCAGAAGTCAGAGACCGGCCATGGTGCTTTATAGGCGTAGTTATATCTGATAGTAACAACCTATGCCTGACATTTTCCAGTAATAAGGCCTTGTATTCAAATAAAGAAGTGTTTTTTGATTGTCCCCATCAGTTCGGCTAGGCCCCCATTCCCTTCTTCGCCTTCCTGACTCTAGTTAGCAGTAGTGTCCAGCATCAATAGGACCAAGTCAGCACGGACAGCGGATGCGCACCCATCCGTACAAGTAGACCAAGCTAGTTATCACGCCATGCCTAGACTCCTACTCTAGTCATTCCACCCTCTCCCTTTCTTCTGGTGAACAACCAGAGCCTTGTTTTGTTTTGCGAACAGCCTACTTTGAATTCAATTGCTTCTACTACTCGGCCCTGACTAAGCTCTAGGAACCTCTCTCGGATCTTCTTCTCGATTAGCTTGTAAGCAGCTCTCTTGCGTCTTCTGGCCTTGCTTCTGGCTTTCCTACTTTCGAGAATATGAGGCATAGAATAAAAGAATTGACTCTAGTCACTTTGTAAACGAATCTACTCCAGTTGCTTTTTTCTTGTTTCGAGAAAAGAGACCACCCAGGGTGGGATCTAAGAACATTCCCCAAACAACCTGTACTTGAGTCAATAAAGGAACTTTACTTAAAGCGCTACCTTTCCTGTGTGCGAGACTCGCTTAGCTAAAATAATCACTTGGAACCCCAGCATAGAGAAGGAATCTCTCGCCAACTTTAGTTTCATCAACCGGTTTTGATCGAAAAGGCTAATAAGTATCTCACGCGTAAGCAGTAGAAGGATATAGGCATGGTCAGGAACATGAACCACGTTTTTAACCGACTTAGCTGTCCTCCCGCTTTGGCAGGGAAGGCCCTATTGGCCCACTCTCGGCAAGCTATGCAACAGAACCAGTCCCCCTTATAAGACAAATTTGGGCGGCGGGACGGAAAGGGAAGAACTAGAAAAGCTACCGGCATCTCTTAGCTTTCTCTACGTGAACGAGGCAACTAGTGATCCACTACTTTCTGAACGTACCACTCCCTTGGAGCAACAAAACGGGTTGTGGACTATGACATAGAACCAAACCCTATGGAGTTTCTTTGTTCACGGGAATAAGCAGACAGAAAGCCTGACTCTATTCCTGACTAAAGGAAGGAAAGCTAGCTAGGCAGACTAGAAAGAAAGAGCTGATAGGTTCAGCAGAGAGATCGGGCGCCCTTGACCCTCATTTGTGTATCATACTAGTGCGCTATTGGGCTTAATATCTATTCTCTTAGTTTCATAGACGCCCTTCCGGATAGGAATGACAAAAACAAAGAACCTAGCGAGTAGGATAGAAAGGTCGGCACTTAGAACTTAGATCATCTCATTCCAGACGTGCGGATGGAATGGAGGGACGGGCTTTATACTTTTAGTTATAGATAGAGCTAGGTTTTCAATCCAGCTATCCCTTTTGCCTGGAATAAAGTAACTCAATAGGGCTAGGAAGAGAGAAGGGGTCTCAGAGGCCAATCAAACACGTTTTAAAGCATAATTCAGGGGGCCATAGACAGGCTTTGAAAGTGGATAGATAAAGTACTATCATAGAATCGACATTTGTTGCGGTGGTATTTATTGAATTGAATTCAACTCAAGGGAGGGTTGGTAAACGTAGAGAGATAGTAGCTTTAGCCACTTTATCTTCTCTCCTGATTGTTGTCTAAGTCTAGATCCTAGCTAGCGCATACTTGCATCTGTTATTACAGAAAGGGTTTGATGAACACCACCCCCTGGTTAGTGATTGGGCACCCGCTTCCTTTACGGCGTAGAATCGGCTTCCTTTAGAGGGAGAACGGAGATGAGCAACACAGTGCGTTCCAAACCAACTGAGCTTAGCGGCCGACCAAGCTGAGCAACCGGCTGGGAAGAAGTGAAGCCTCAATTTCAATGCTCGAGGCTATAGTTTACCACTTTTCTAATATATTTATATAGTAATTAGTAATAGTAGAGCTAGTCTAGCACGAATTCAGCTCACGAGCCCAAGTAAACGAAAGTGTATGAGCACTAGCGGGTGCGGAAAGCAAGAGATTATCATTATAGCCATATCCCTTATGAAGGGTTTTAGGAGAGCCATAGGGGCCTATACAAGTTTTCATTAAGAAAGAATCTCCGATGCCACTTTGATAGATCCATCAACAAACATCAAATAGAAAGATGCACAAGCCCTATCCTATCATGGACTGAATTCCGGGTGGCTTTCTTTAACTCATTGCGATTTCAAATTCAATATTCCGGGTTTCATTTCATACCAATGCTCGAAGCAGCTCCTCTATCCGCGGAACTAAAACTTAACCTGGAGCTTATCTGGCTACCTTAATAATCATGGACAAAATCTGGAAATAAAGTACCCGGTTTAAACCAGTCGGTTTTGATTGCTAACTCACGGCTGGTCTTTTTCTTGCCTAAGTTGAAGCGAGAAAGGTGTAGAGGAATCTAAGCCCATTAAGAGAAGAGAGGCTTTCTGAGATCGAGATGCGTGCTCATCTCTGTTGTTTCCTTTTATGCTGCTGAACTACGTGTACCTTGTATAGTGAGACATATCCCATAAGGAGAGGAGTCCGCGAGCCAGTGAACAAGGTGAACATGACTGTCTTAAACAGGCAGCAAAGCACAATCAGGTCTCGATTACCCAAATCATAGTCCCGCTTGAGCCTTTCCTTTCAGACTACCCATTTTCTCATCGCATCAAGAGTTTCGTTCTTTTTGCTTTATCTCTGCGGCGATCGAGGTTCGAGTGGTATGTGTGACGCATTTGACATTTTATTGTGGAAAGGCTGACATACGCACCCGTCGGTACATGAAGATTGATATTGGTTAGTTCTCCTCCCTTGGTATCGCTTGAATGAAGGCTGCCTTTGACGAATGCCTGTAACCAAAGGTATCAATTGTACTAGTGCTTGACGTATCTGATTGGACGGTATCGATTTTTTACCTTTAGGAGAAGAACCTGCCCTATTACCTAAGTCCCCTTCCCTGAAGTCTGAGATCGTAGTTCTCATGAAGGTTGTTGAGGATTCCTGCCTTGCGGGAGAATGCTTAGAGATTTGCTCAATTCCGGGCTCCATTTCTTGTGCTCGTTGGAGCTAGCCATGTTGGTTTCAATCACATAGTCAAGACGAAGACCTTACGACGAATCGGAGTTTTGTCTTGTCCTACTCTACTTTCCTTGTTCGCTCACCTCAGCTATACTTCTCGGTCAACTAAATGAAATCAAAGGCCGAACCACGACTGCGCGTCCGAAAGGGAAGCGCTAATAAAAGTGGATGTCTGAGAACCGGCGAGCACACCATCCGTGCTCAAAACTAGCCCGGCTTAATCTCATCATTTGTAACTATTCAAAATACGCTAGATCGAAGGAGCCTTTCAAATTCTTCTTCAAACCGATTGTATCAACTCGAAGCAACAGAACGACCACTCTTATTCGGGTCCATGAATCGTGAGCGAACGGGCATCTAAACAGATCTGCATACCTCGTATTTCAGAAAATGAGGATTCCTCACGAGAATTTTGTAGTGGGGAATGGTGAGCTATATCTATGAAAGGATTGGAACTCTATCATAAAAGAGGTTATCCATCCAGGACCCATAAAACCACTACTGATACAGATCACAGGTCCACTCATACCATACGGGGGGAGGTGGAAACCCAAGGCACGTATCGCCGAAGGATGGGAAGGAGATCCACTTTGATAGATCCCACCATCTCGACGACACTATAGGGATTATCCCATGGAGACACTATTGATTTTAAAGTCGACTTACTAATCCCTTTGGCCACTAAAAACAGACAAAGAAATATGTAAAAAAGTGTAAGCCTTATCATCGTGACGATAAATCATCTTCCGGTGCTGGAATAATCCGAGGATACCCGGATCGGGTTAAGGACACTGGCACGGGGAGAAGCCCAGGTTCCCTTTCACCTCCTCCGTATGCCACCTGCCCCGATCTCTCTGCTCTTTTATGGGCAGTTTACTTAGTATCTAGTAGCTCGTTTGTTAGTTGTTGTCATTCCTCGACTAGCTAGTAGGAAGTCTCCTCCTATCTTGTTCCCTAAATAATTGTGTAACTGATATTTCCGGTAGTTCCCTTTCTAGAAGGAAGGGTGCTTCCCCTATAGACGGTGTCATAAGACCCTAACTAATCGATAGATAAACGTAAGTAGCTAACTGAATGAAGTCTTCAATCTGACCTCTAGTAGGACTGCCTCTTGACTTGGTCAGGAATGAATATAGTAATAGATTCAGGTCTTTCTCTTCCCTGAGGGTGCTACTTTTTCCAAGTGAATAAGCGGTCTCCCTTCCGTGTGCTCCTAGCTCGACAAGTTGCTTCCCCGCCCGGGCTTTCTTCCTAAATAGAGGACAGGGGAGCTTTACTCTGAGCTAAAAGAAGTGGGTTCTTCCCTCCGGCCGGCCTAAGCTCGAGTCATTCCTCTTCTATTAGCTCGTAGCTAGTAGAGGAATCATAGGCTTATTCCGAAGATGATTTTGTGAATTCCACGTGCAAGAAGTTCTACTCGGCTTTGGCTTTCTTTTTGCTTTGTACCACGAGTCCTCCCTTGGATCCCGTTTTTGGGTGTCACTATAAGCACAGGATGTGCTCCTAGCTGTAATAAAAGAAAAAGCTTTGCTCGATTCCTAAAGAATGGGATAATAAGGGCATGGCCTAGGCGATCCTATAAGTAAAAAGTAGATTCTCTAGCCCTGGACTTAATCCCTTGCGTAAGCCAGACTAAGTAGTCCATTCCGATGTTCTGCTTCATGCCCACTGCAACTACTCGTAGCAAGTCCTACATCCTCGATGCTTTCCGCGCCGAGGAAGCTAGCTAACCGGTTTGCTCTTAATAAAGAAAAAGGCGTGTTCGTGTTGTTTAGTATAGACTAGACCTAGCTTCCACTCTTTCCTTTCTTTTACTGAAAGGGCCTACAATCGCAGGTTTATCTATTTAGTCTACGAAGTTCTCGTACGGACCTCAACGGAAGAAGAGACTTACATCCCTAGGAAAAACTAATTATGGAGATCTCTCGCTGGTGCCCCTTTCTGCTGGATCTCTTGAAAAAGGCTTCTTTCTGGTTTTCCCCTGGGGGAGTGCGCGTAGGGCAGGAAAATCAACCAGGGTGCTACTAAAGTGAATTTATTTCGTGGCGCCCATTTTTTTATTGTATGTCCCATCTCCTTGCATGCCTTACAGCTCTGAATAAGGTCTGACCCCTCCTTCTATCTAATATAGGTAGAAGGCTATCCCGCTATCATGGCTCGAAGTCAGCTCTCCTAGTCCCGGCTGCAATAATATAGAAGTGAGTTTGGGTGAGAGAAGCAAACTAGATGAATGCAAGTTCAGTCAATAGTCCCCGGTATTAGGCTCGGGCCCAGGTTCTCTATTCTATATATGAGACAGGTAGGATTCCGTTCCGTAGTCGAACTCGAGGTGAGACTGATCTCGTAGTCAGCTAGTGCGCTTATCAAAGTAAATCTGTCGTGCTTGAGCGTTCATTGGGGAGGAATTTTTTATTTGTTTAACGGATTTCCCTTCATAAACTGACTTGATTGATTTGGATATGAAATGGAATGTTTTTCTCTTTCTATTTCATCACTGACAACTGGAACAATAAGAGCTGGTTTAGAGGCTAACTGCTATTACTATGATAATAACAAGGGAACCACTAGAGTAATTAGTTTGATTGGCCAACTGCACCTAAGATGACTGAGAACAAGGGGAACTACCCGATCAAAGAGTCTTCCTTCTGCGCCTGGGCCTTCCCTTAAGATGAGAACAAGACGGGTGAGCTTCACCTGAAATCATTTCCAGCTAAAAGCATGCGTGAACAGGAGCCCGGTTCAAAGGTTAAGAGCTGGATGGGGATATATAAAGCCTAAAACAGAGGTGCCCATAGATGAGAGATGAGAGATGAGAGATGAGAAAGCTCTCATGACTGCATCGACCCGGTCGGATAATACAGCCAGAATGCAAATATAGCCTGAAAAAGCGTCTCGTACTACGGCTTATCGTACCCTGCCAAAGTCTCGCATGCCTAACCGTGATCCATGACTTTCCTCCGTTAATCGTACAATATACCCTCGGGAAATCGAGTACAACAAAGTCAAGATACACAGAAAGAAGGAACGGTTGCTTTCGGCTTGCTTGCTTCTGTTCCTTCCTTCCCCTTAGGATCAAGGGACTGACCCGAGCCTAACGAACCGATCAATCAGCAAAGGTGGTAACTGCCTTGTGTCCAGGGAGGGGGTGAAGAACGAATTGAGCGACAACATCTGTCACCGTCTTTGATTATGCCCCGCCACAGGGAGAAGTTTGGTAGTTACTTTGAGGGGCAGCATTTGCCACACGCCTTTTAACCCGAGCCTTCAGCAGTAAGGGTCTCTTTGAGCGAAGCAGTTGCTCTTGCCTCGCAAAATCGGCTAAGGAAGGGGTAAGTGTTCCATTCCTCATGCATGGGGGGGATCTTTCCATGAGAAGAGTGTGATGTGGCTTCAACCTCACGAGAAGGGCCAATTAGAATAAAGATTGCCTGCGCTCCACGTAGGTGGCTTCTTATCAGCAAGAAAGCGTCGCGAGAGAGGACTATAAATGAGAGGGAAGAAAGGGTGGGACCCCTTTAAATGATAGGGCGGTTGAAGAAAACGAAGTCCAGCATAGTGTTCTGATCTTGAAAATAAGTCTTCCATTTACCCTTTCAGGGGGGTTCTACTACTGGGTAGTGAGTTTCGGATAATAGTGTATGTCCCGGCAAGGAATTGGAGTCCAAAGACGCTGCTTCTTCCGAACCAAGGACCTCGGCCATGAGAGGCTTTGCCTATGAATATTGAAATTCCAAGTTTGCTTGGTGGAATGGCTTTTTTTTGCTCCGAACGCTGTCAGTAATCAGGTTACGAAGAAACGTTGTCCCAACTTATCCAGCGGGTGTTCATTCATGCCCAAGAAAGAGGGGGGCTTGACAAGAGTTCCACAGCTGCTGTCTCCCCCTTGAAGAAATCGGCTAAAGAAACCGTAAAGCTTGGAAGTGCTGATGGGTAAACACCCGAGAAGCGGAAAGCCTCCGCCTATAGAATCGTGAATGGCAACAGGTTGTTCCAGATCGGTCAAGTGGACAAGTGGAATGGACGTAGATAACGACGACGTCACTCACTTAAAGAGAATGGACTTTGTCGATGTGTGCGAGGTCGCGCTGCTAGCACGCCACCACCCAAAGGTGTCCCACGCCCTGGTTGGTCGAACGCATGTGACGGAACCACTTCGGCGAGTTCCCCTGTCTTTAGGTGGTAATGAAGAAGATTTAGATCGCGTAAATCGAACTGCAAACCCTCCGAACGGAAAGAAAGGACTTTCTTTTTCACCTGACAAGTTCTATGCCTAGGTTCTCATTGCCGCCCAAAAAACCCCTTTGGGTTCAGTTCCAAGAGAGATTCTATCGAAAGACGAAGTAGCTACCAAAAGGGACGAGAAGGACTTCGGACGGATAGAGAGAGGGGCTAATATACCAAATCAACAAATGGAAGTGAGCGCTGCCTTGCGCCCACAACCAAAAGGGAGTGAAAACTACGTTCTCCAAGTTTGGGATAGGGGTGGAAGTTCCTAATCGTTGGGCATATATCCCAGGAATCGATCAATCTTTCGTCAATCAAAGAGGCGCTTGACAAAGAAGGAGAGCTACTTTGATTGGTTCACGGATGGGAACCAGAAGACTAGTTTTCTCTGACATTGATTTTTGTCCACCACTATATATAGTGAAACTAATTTAATGGGCTTTATCCCGGACCCCTGGGGACAAAGAAAGCGGGAGAGACTCGCGTAGTGAGAGAGACTAAGAAAGAGCTAGTTCGGGAGTGCAAAAGGCGGACCACCGGTCAATAGCAAGAGGTAAGGGCACCGGTAACAGAGGAATGAGGCGAGCGTAGTGAGGAGGTTTGCCGAGAAAGAAGGTGCACAGGAAGGTGTCAGGTTGGTGTGGCGTAGTGGAAGCAGAGCAAGAAGGGTGTCAGCTAGGCAATGGTCGTTCGTGATACTGTTCCCTTTGTTTGATCCGCAGTTCCAGGTCAGACCTGTCTAGCTTATTCTTCATTACCATTACCACTACGTCCCGCTTAGCGTAGCTTAGTGCCGGTTAGCTTACTCGGAAAGAAAGATTGGGCGTGCATGGAAACAGCCAGGTGCTCTTATTTGACGACGGTAAGGACTATTGCTTCCATTATTCATTTTATGAACTGATATGGCTGCCACCTCCGAAGGAGGTTAAAGATATCGGAACGTTCTCGGATACCCCCGAGGAACTCGATGCTCTCAGTCAAAAAAAACGAATCTCAGCTTGGTCCACCATTAGGACGGAGACTTGATCGGGACCAAGATTTAGCTTTAAGACTCTCTCTCTCAGTTCGATCATTCCCGTTCCAACCCGTTCCACCCTACGATGATACAGGAATCGACAAAGTAACAACTGAACTATTTGATTAAGACTTTACCCTTAAATTGAGTATAAGTCAGCAAGCCTCACTTTCTTTTATCTTAATAAAGTTGGGATCGGGTGAAGATTAGTTTCCATCCTAAAGCTTTGGCCGGGCCACACGGGTGCGGTTGCTCTACGTACCCCGTGAAGGGATCAAGCCAGCGTAGTTCACTTCCAGAGTCTTTGATAAACGGCTTGAAGAGAATCAATCAATTCCTGGTCTTTCATGTTCTTCGAGGATCATCAGGAGGCGGTAATGTATTGAAGTTCTTTCTGCATCCTGAAAACTCGGCCAGGTACCCCGCAAATCCTTACAGAGAATTTTCAGCTCTTCCAATGATTTGAGATCGTGCCTATCAAAACGAACCGCCTGAAAGAGTTCTTTGTCACTTATTTGTCCATACTTACATTCCCACCGGATCCGCTTTCTCAAGTCCATCTTGAAACGCGTTCTTGATTTGATCTTTCCACAGGCCCTCTATTTCCCCATCCGAAAGATTATATAACTTTTCGGAAAATCAATCATATAAAATGGGCCGCGTTTCGGGGCTTTCTGGGCCTGAACTTACCTCCGTATTGGAGTCTGAAGAGCCGTCTTTCACTTTCATGCTGTCGCCTTTGACTATATAAGGGCGGGAGAGTCGCTTTCTTTTGAACTGCCGACTGATGAAGGTGACGCACTGGAATCTCGAGATTCCTTACACGAAAAGAACTCCCCTTCAGTGCTGCTGGAAGAGGCATGACCCACGGTAGAACAAGAAGTTGTTGATTCTGATGCACCAGGCACACTATCGCAGCAAAACGAAATTTGCAAAAAAAAGAGTAAGTTGAAAGTGACCCCAAATAAAAGGTAGAAAATGAATCGAAAAACGCCACTTTCGATGTACAAAAGCAAAAAATGCATCCAAAGGTAAGAAACCATTCTAGCGACGGCATGGATCAAAGAACTGAACACGTTACGAATACCAACTCCGACTGCGATTTTCCTGTTAGTTCCCATATCAAGTAACCTAAGTTTCATGCCTCTTCGATACCAACTAGAACTAATCATGGACGCTACTCTAATTCCCAATCGTGATACCATAAGAAAGAGACCAGTCAAATTGCACGAGCAGCTCCGTGCTCTAACAATGAGGGGAGCGACCCCAAAAAACCTAATTTTTAATTGTGCTCCAACCGAGATAGGGTTTCCTTTTTTTGCAACCGAGAGAGGATAGTTAAGGATATTCAATTTGGTCATTGTTTATTATTTTATTTTGTCATTAGAGTAATACTTGAGGATAAATCCTATAGTATTACTTTTTGCCGACGATGAGCTCCTAAATTCTTCTTTGTATTATGATGTGGAAGTACCCTAGCCCTAGTACGCTCACCCGGGGCTTGACCCTTAATCAATCACTGCCGATCGTCTCTTTGGCACAGTCCCAACCACCGGAAGCACGCTAAAACACTTCTGCAAAAGCGGCTTTCGAAAAGCCCACCTACTGGACCTGTTTCTGGTACAAAACGTGTTTATTGACTGGGAAAAGCAGTTGTTTACTTTGCAACTGCCTTCGCTTTATCTATTCGCTTTGAGAGTCTGTTGATTCACCTGGATAGCTTCTTCGTCTCTTGTTGTATCCACTTAATTAATCAGTTTCTGCTTCAGTTGATTCATCTTCGGCTTGGGATGCTTCTGCTTCTTTCCCAACAAAGGGCACAGTTACATGTGCACCACTGTCCCCACCCACCAACCAACGCTTTCGAGCAGTCGTTTGCAGCAGGCCCGGGTCACGATGATGATGGGCTTTCTTCTAAAGGAGCCTTATCAGCATGACGCTTGTGGTTTTGGATCGTTTTATGATTCACCCTAGCCTGAACGACCCCTCTTTCTTCTTCTTCCGTTTTAGCAGCTTCCGTTGATGATGCAGATTAGGGATTGAACTTCAACGGGCATTAGCCCACCAACTGATACTGGTGTAACTGGAACAAAACAAGCAAAAGCTTTCCCTGCGCTTTGGAGCCTTTTCTCTTCTCGCCTTGCAGCTTTGGAAGTCTACTCTACTATATAATGTGTAGTGCTTAAATGGGCTAACTATTCCTTGACTTTGGAAGCGAGCAACCAACCCGGCAGAAATAGATCGGAAGTTTCCTGTTTGTTTGACAAAGAAAGGGTCGCGTTAGCGGCATAAGAGTCAGTAAGTAAACAGATCAGGTGTAGCGCGGGCAAACACGGGTGTAGCGATAGAGCGGTTTAGTTTACGATTCTATTCAAACAGGCTAAATTTCCCATGCACGAACAACGTAGCTGAGTATGAAGCCTTGCTTATCGGATTAGAACTAGCTGCGGCAATGGGCATGCGATCCATCCACGTTAAGAAAGAAGGGTGATTCTCAGCTAGTAGTGAGACAAGTCATCGTTGAGTATGAGGTAATAGATGCAAAGCAGCAGCCATACACAAAAAGAGCCCTAGACTCGATTCGCCGAGTTTGATGAAATTAAGATTGACCATGTACCTAGAAGGGCCAATGTTGAGGCTAACACAATGGCCCAGCTGGCTTCGACGTTTGAGATTTCCTAATTGGACAACTGAACAAACGTTCAAAGGACGATTCCAACAGCATTCCAGAAAACGTTACATAATGGAGCCAGAAGAGATCGGGCAGGATGATTGACAACAGCCTCTCGTCAGGTACTTGTCCGATCCTTCTAAAGAAACTCCCAGGAAATAAGATCAAACTGGCAAACAACAAGCTTTGAATTATGCTTTGATTGACGGAATATTGTATCGGCGTGGAAAGGACGGACTGCTCCTCAGGTGTGCGAGTGAGCAAGAAGCCGAAAAAATCTTGTTTCAAGTCCATGATGGAGTATAGTATGTGGATCACATCAAGCAGGGCATAAAATGCGTTGGCTGATCAGAAGGTATGGCCATTACTGGCCAACCATCTTTCTTTGTTTGCCGATTTCATAAAATATGCTAAGGGATGCCAGGCCTGCCAGAAACATGGACCAGTGCAGCATGTACCAGCTTCAGAATTGCATCCGATCTTAAAGACTTCGCGCCCTTTTACTAACAAATTGGCTTTGATCCCTTGTTTCACTCCGGCCCGATCACACGTAGGAAAATACGCCTTGGCAAACCTCTGCCTGACAGGAAGAAGTTCCGCCACTCACCTGACACAGAACCAATCGGGAAAAGGAAGAGAAGAGCTAAAAAACTTGAGAGGCGATACTTACTGCACCCGATTGCCCTGCACAGCCGTCTTAAGCAAATGAACCCGTGGATAAGTAGGCCTTTCTTGCAGACCGATCTTCTGCCGAGTTCCCCCCCTCAGCTCACGCGATAATCGGGACAGAGAGAATGGACTTGATTCACCTTTGCCCACGAGCCGCTTTACCGGATTCATACAAGAATGAGAGCAATAATTTCCACGTCCAGTAGGAAGTAGGGAGACACCCTCTAACTCTCGTCAGCTGTACATACGTCACTTTCCATTGTCTTAGCCGTGCCGGGAAGTTCCTTCCTTACCCTAGAAAGCCAGTCTTCTTCGAAACCCGCCAATCCATCTTTAAGCGAGAGTCGGAAGATCTAGTCCAGGTAGGTTTCAGCAGGCGAACAGCGGGATCGCACAAGACTTATATAATATAAGACGCAATTCGCGCGTGAATGTACACACGATCATCAAATGAGGAGGAACTTCCACCCCGGCACATTTAGTGCTCGCTCCGGTACACTCTTGGGTTGGATATACAGATTGAAAACAAGGATTTCAGACAGCATGAAAGATTCCCTTGAGAAGCCACATATATTACTCTATTCTTCAAGCGGAAATTCATAACTCTAGCCTCATTTCTGGCCAGTTGGGGTCATAAACCCTCGTTTTTATGGTAGAAAGATGCCCTGTATCCAAATCTTCATCCGTAGCAAAAGGAGAATCAGCTGAAACAAGAGACGCATTGGCATCCAAAGAAGCAAGGGTGGGCTAAAACCCTGCATTCAATAATGGCATAACATAAAAAGAAGACCTTTATTAACGAATTGGGGCTTTCGCGCTTAGCACCCTCAACTTACCTCGACTTCTTGCGATGTACCACAATGGTTGGGACGCCTTCCCACGATGTACCGCAACTTAAGACAACATGGGTGAAATGTTGGGTTTAATGAAAGTCTCCTCAAAAAACTACCCTTAATGAACCGAAGGAAGACAAAGGAATTAGGCTAATGGAAACTCCTGCTTGCTTCCTTCCTATTAATCGCTCCGGCCTTACTCAATTCGATAATCGAATTGCGGCCCGAAACTGCTACTACTGCAAGCTACAGACTGATCTTATTGCATAAGAGAAGGAAAGTTTGTTCTGAAAAAAAGAAAAAGCAAAATTAGGGACACTATAAAGGCAAAGCTTTTTCTTGACTTTTTACAAGGCTTTAGTTAGTGTTCCGTGTACAGGGAAGTAAGTCCTCTTTTTTGTTTGTTTTGATCAAACCTTTTTATTTGACTTGTATCGGCCCTAATATGAACAACTAAAGATTAGTGGCACTTCAATAAAC